AAAAGTACTCATATTAATATTATATAAGCCTAAATAGGATAAGGAGGGTTTAATATAACAACAAAAATATTAATATACCAATCAACAAAAAATAACAGGTACAAATATGAAATTGAGGTACCCATTTTATGATAAACGTTTATGTGTTTTTAGCGGGCCTTGTATTAATTGTAATGTCTGCTTTATTGGTTCATGTTCCAAAATTCATTAGTTGGGGATCAGAAAAACATGGTTGTCGTTCACAAGACGCATGGCTTGACATTGTACCGGGGTCCCGAAAAACAATCAATTTCTTCTGGGCTTCTTTCACTCTTTTAGGTTCATTAGGGGTGTTATATATTTCCGTTTCCAGTTATTATGGTAGGCATTTTTTCTCTTTCATTTCATCCGATGTAATTCCTTTTTTGCCACAAGGGGTCACGCTTACTTTCTATGGAATCGCGGGTCTCTTTCTAAGTTTACATTGGTGGCTTCTTATTTTTTGGAATGTGGGGAGTGGTTATAATTTTTTCGATAAAAAAAATCGAATGGTGTGTTTTTTTCGTTACGGATTTCCTGGAACATATCGTCGTATTTTTCTCCGAGTTCGTATGGAAGATATTCAGTCCCTCATACTACAAGCTAACCCTAACCCAGAACCTAGTAGTGGTGTCCTTTATATGCAAACCAGAGAACAGGGGACCATTCCCTTGACTCCTGTTGATGATTATTATGATAGGACTCCACGCAACGTTATACAAAAAGCTTGGGACTTGTCCAGATTCTTGAGTGTACCAATGGAAATCGTTCCATATTCTTGAGTCTACCAATGCAAATCGTTGTATCAAAAAAATTTCGAAAAATAAATGCTTTCTCTAAGAAAGCATTTATTTTTCAAAATTTCATTTTTAATTCATAGCTTTTGAAACACGATTTTTCTTCTTCATTCAAATTGGCAGTGGATTATTTCGTTTTCTTATTTGATTTCTGTATTCTTTTGTATTCTTTTTTTCCTTTAATTTGGAAAAAAAAAACTTCCAAATTACAAATAAAAAAAGCGAGAATAGATTCTCAATTTATATGAAAAAATTCGAAATGGATCTATTATAGGCTAGGCTATATTACTTCTATTTACTTGTAATAGAACTTATGCTTGATAGAAAGATTATTATTATATATAGTTGTTGACAAATGAGAGGAAACTGAGACGAAAAATGGCAAAAAAGAAAGCATTCATTCCCCTTCTATGTCTTACATCTATAGTCTTTTTGCCCTGGTGCATCTCTTTTACATTTAAGAAAAGTCTGGAATCTTGGATTACTAATTGGTGGAATACGAAACAATCCGAAATTTTCTTGAATATTATTCAAGAAAAAAGCCTTTTAAAGAAATTCATAGAGTTCGAGGAACTGTTCCTCTTGGATGAAATGCTAAAGGAATACCCGGAAACACGTTTACAAAACCTTCGTATCGAAATCTACAAAGAAACCATCCAATTGATCGAGACGAACAACCAAGATCGTATCCATACGATTTTGTATTTCTGTACAAATATAATAGGTTTCCTTATTCTAAGTGGTTATTCTATTAGGGGTAATCAAGAACTCATTATTCTTAACTCTTGGGTTCAAGAATTTCTATATAACTTAAGTGACACAATAAAAGCTTTTTCGATTCTTTTATTAACTGATTTTTGTATAGGATTCCATTCGACTCATGGTTGGGAACTAATGATTGGGTCTGTCTATAAAGATTTTGGATTTACTCAGAATGATCAAATTATATCTGGTCTTGTTTCTACTTTTCCAGTCATTTTAGATACCATTTTAAAATACTGGATTTTCCGTTATTTAAATCGTGTATCTCCGTCGCTTGTAGTTATTTATCATTCAATGAATGACTGAAAAAACGATCCACGGATCCTCTTCTAAAATTCGTTTTTTTGTATATAAAAGCTAAACAAAATTGAACTTATTCTTTCTCGTTCTACTCGTATTCTTCCTATATTATAGGAAAATGATTTGAGTAAATAGCAGAATCATGGATAGGGAACTGTGCCAGTAACCTACCTAATCTTATTGTAGAAATTTTCAGGATCAATGATTGGACCATGCAAACTAGAAATGCTTTTTCTTGGATAAAGGAAGAGATTACTCGATCCATTTCCGTATTGCTCATGATATATATAATAACTCGAGCACCCATTTCAAATGCATATCCCATTTTTGCCCAACAGGGTTATGAAAATCCGCGAGAAGCTACCGGCCGGATTGTATGTGCTAATTGCCATTTAGCTAATAAGCCCGTAGATATTGAGGTTCCACAAACGGTACTTCCCGATACTGTATTTGAAGCAGTTGTTCGAATTCCTTATGATATGCAAGTGAAACAAGTTCTTGCTAATGGTAAAAAGGGGGCTTTGAATGTGGGCGCCGTTCTTATTTTACCAGAGGGTTTTGAATTGGCCCCTCCCGATCGTATTTCGCCAGAGATTAAAGAAAAGATAGGTAATTTGTCTTTT